CTTGAGCCAATAAAAACTGAGAAAATTGACTCAAAAACAAATTAAAAAATGAAATTCAAAATTTCATATAAGAGCTCCATTGTAGAATTCGGGCCTAATGATTAATCAAGAAGCGATGGGAACGACGGAACCCATGAATATAGAGGATTCTATTGAAAAAGAAAAACCAATCTTAGTAATTCATTGGATAGGATGGCGGAATAAACCAGAAACTTTATTATCTATTCTTATTTTTATTCTGAGACCTCGTGGGATAAACATCAAACTTAAATAGATATTGAAAGAGTCAATATTCGCCGGCGAAAAATTTGTTTTTTTTTTCAAATAAAAAAAGTAATAAAATACTAAAAAAAAATGAAAAAGATAAAAGAAAATAAGGATTTGTTAGAATATTCTAACTCTAACAAAAACGACATTCGAGATGATGATATTACGTTATTTTGAAATAAATAGAATTCATCTTGGATTCTATTTCGAAAAAGACATACACAACTTTAGAAGAGATCAGATGCAATTTCAAAAAATAACATGATTAATAGAATTAATCATTAACTACATCTATATCGTAATATAAGCTTTTTTAGTCCTTTTATTCGCGAGGAGCTGGATGAGAAGAAACTCTCATGTTCAGTTCTGTAGTAGAGATGGAATTTCTAATTTAGAAAAAACCCATCAACTATAACCCAAAAAGAACCAGATTTCGTAAACAACATCGAGGAAGACTTAAAGGAATATCTTCTCGTGGGAATCGTATTTGTTTTGGCAGATATGCTCTTCAAACACTTGAACCCGCTTGGATCACATCTAGACAAATAGAAGCAGGGCGACGAGCAATGACACGAAATGTACGACGTGGTGGAAAAATTTGGGTACGTATATTTCCAGACAAACCAGTTACAGTAAGACCTGCGGAAACGCGTATGGGTTCTGGGAAAGGATCCCCTGAGTATTGGGTAGCTGTGGTTAAACCAGGTAAAATCCTTTATGAAATGGGTGGTGTACCCGAAAATATAGCCAGAAAAGCTATTTCAATAGCGGCATCAAAAATGCCTATAAAAACCCAATTCATTATTTCTGAATAGGAATATAGAATAAAAAGGCTAAATAAGATTTAAGGATAAAAAGATTATCAGTTTTCTTTTTTTGACAAACAATATTTTTTTACTTCGTCCTTTGCATTAAAAGAAGAGATACAAAAAAATGATATGATTCAACCACAAACCTATTTGAATGTAGCAGACAACAGCGGGGCTCGAGAATTGATGTGTATTCGAATAATAGGAGCTAGTAATCGCCGATATGCTCATATTGGTGACGTTATTGTTGCTGTAATCAAGGAAGCAATACCAAATACTCCTCTAGAAAGATCAGAAGTCATTAGAGCTGTAATTGTACGTACTTGTAAAGAACTCAAACGTAACAATGGGACGATAATACGATATGATGACAATGCCGCAGTTGTCATTGATCAAGAAGGAAATCCAAAAGGAACTCGAGTTTTTGGGGCGATCCCACGGGAATTGAGACAATTAAACTTTACTAAAATAGTTTCATTAGCTCCTGAGGTATTATAAGATCTAAATATCGATAGTTAGTATAGGATTAAAAAAAATGGTATTGAAATAAAATTAATTAATAGATTGTGTATCACGCATATACCCTTAATAATAAAATATTAAGAATTTTATTCATATATTAATATATAATTCGTCTATATTTATATATAAATAAAAGAAAAAGAACATGTTGATTATATCAACATTATAGAACAATAAGGAATTTTAACTTATCATGGGGAAAGACACTATTGCTGATATAATAACCTCTATACGAAATGCTGACATGAATAGAAAAGGAACGGTTCGGATAGGATCGACTAACATCACCGAAAGCATTGTTAAAATCCTTTTACGAGAGGGTTTTATCGAAAACGTAAGGAAACATCGCGAAAACAACCAATTTTTTTTGATTTTAACCCTAAGACATAGACGAAATAAGAAAGAATCCTATAAAACGATTTTAAATTTAAAGAGAATAAGTCGACCGGGTCTACGAATCTATTCTAACTCTCAACGAATTCCACGAATTTTAGGCGGAATAGGAATTGTAATCCTTTCGACTTCTCAAGGTATAATGACAGACCGAGAAGCTCGACTAAAAAGAATCGGCGGAGAAATTTTGTGTTATATATGGTAATCCTTCTAATATAAAAATTGGATATCCGGAACTTCCGATTTGTGAAAAAAAAGGGGTTGTGTAATACCACCCCTGCTCAATTTCGGATGTTTTACTTCGAATGAAATTAAAGAAAAAAATGAATTAATGAAAGTTTTCCTTCTGAATCACTTCCGAACGGCATGGTTTGAGTTTGTTTAGATACTAAGGATGTTTTTTATTTTAGGTCATGCTTCTGAAAGGATTCGACATATTTTTGTATAGGTATACCTATAGGATAAAAAAGTAAAATTTTGAGTAAGTTATTAAGTATAAGTTAATCAGG